CGGTTCAAATCCGATAGAGAAAGTTTTTATTTTCCACGAAACTAAATCAAACCCTAAAAATGGAGGTCGGTAATGTTAGAAGACGTCGGTATCTGATGGTCAGATACCTACGGTCGGTATATCTTTGAAAGCTCAGACGGAGAGAATAAACGGACTCCTCAAGGGCTGCTTAAGGCACTTTAGTGCAAACCAGAAGGACTGGAGCTGTTGGATGTTGCTCAGTGCTGCTATAACTTAACAACCAAAAAGCTCTGCGTCGAACTTCAGCCCCTTCGAGTTGGACACGGGGGAACAGCCTCTGAGGCCCCACACCATTGCGACAGGAGGGGGCTTGCCCATCAGCCTACTCAAGAGGTGGCAGGAGCGCAACGACCTAGCCCAAACCTACTTAGATGAAGCAGCAAGGCGTATGAAGGGAGCGACGACCCTTCTTGGAGATAACTCCAAAAAAAAACCTAGCCCAACCTACTTAAACAACCCACAGGCTTGGCCCGGTCTGAAGGAAGAAGAAAGTAAGTAGACTAGACCTTGTAGAGAAGCGGATAGGAAAGGTAGCCTATAGACTCAAGCGACCAGCTCGGTTCAAACTCACCCCGTATTCCATGTGAGTCAGTTGACTTCGATTAGACCAGACCGACCCAGAGAGGAACGTGCCCACGAGGGCACCACCAGATCTTGTAGATGAACCTAAAAAGAAGTTAAGTATATCATAGCTGACCGCACCATGGGCTAGCCCATACACCCACTGCACGAGTGGAATACTACTTAGTCAAGTAGAAGGGCCAACCTGAGAGCGAGGCAAGCTGGGAACGGGCTGAGACAGTATTACGATTCGAAGACCAAGTCAGAGACTACTGGACGTCTCGCAGAGCGACTCTCAACGAGGACGTTGAGACTTTTCGATAAAAAAAATGTTTTTAGGCTTAATCCGTCTTTACTAAAGATCAAGGGGTACACTTGTACTCCGGCTAATAAGGGAAAGGTTTTTTTTTCAAATCGAAGTTTTACTCTGATTAGATCCTTAGCGCAAGCGCTAAGTAAGCAAGCTACCTTATGTAATGTAAAAAAAAACCGAGGAAAAGAACGTCAAGTAGAAACGAACAAGGTCTACGGCACGATCACTATATCTTTTTCTTTTTATTTATCTCTCCTCTATGGAAAGAGGGGATGATACGTGGTATACCTGATCGGGTGGTCAACGAGACGTACGTAAGTCGACATAGCACCATGTATATTTTCTTTGGAGCTAGAACCCTGACGGAACGGAATTATATCAATAGAATGAAATAAAATAAAGGTTAGCCTAGAAAGAAGGACTGGAATCCTGGCACCCATGGGTTCGGATCGATCCCTTTGCCTGGGGAGGAAGGTCTTTTTCCTTGTTCTGCTTCTGAGCCCCCCATCGCCAGGTAGGGGTGAGAGGCAAGCAATTGAATCATTAGTCCTTCCGAGGTTGGATCCGGTTCAGGGCTCACCGGGTTCGAATGGATGCTATTTGCTTCGGTCAGCTGGTTAGCTCCTTCCCGCTGGGAGAGCCGGACATGGAGACGAATAAGGTGGAGCTTAGCGGGTGAAGGGAAGACATGGAGTTGCTTCAATGGCTTTGCCTCTTCAGTAGTTCCCTCATTAGATCCAGTCATGGGACCTCCTTCCTTGGGTTCCGAGAGCTGGTTTAGATGCCTGGGAGAAACAAGGAAAGAGAGACCTAGGAATTGGATCATAGCAGGGATGCTTAGCAGCTGTTTGGAGACAATGAGAGGAATCGAGGGTCCGAAGGAGAAAGCTTCTTGCTGATGGGTCAGCATCGGATTGGGGGAGAACAGGAGCAGGGGACAAAGAAGATGGGGAGTCGAATGGAGCTTATCGGTTCGAGGGTTCGATCCCAAGCACTAGAGACAAAGATAGAGATTAGCTCTTTATTGGTTCCGTCGAAGACTTCCCACTCCCAAGGTCATTAGCAGATACTGGATGACTCGATGGCGATACCCATCCTTTCGATCGTTTCATGCGGAATGAGAAGTTGTTGGAGAGATACCGGGAAAGAGTTCGGAGGTTACCCTAAGGGGAAAGGAACGAGACTGATGTGGGGGACAAAGAGATTGATTCGAAGTTAAGTGCCTTGATCACCAGTAGATGTCTTCTCCCCCAATAAGAGCCCGGATGTTTGCTGTTCCAGGCGAGATGAAGGCTCAAGGCGAGCTATTTGATTCACTGCTTCCGGGGAGGTGGGGGGCCATGAGAACAAAGATTTGGGCTTTATCGCCAGTGGATAGAGTAGAGAAAGAAGTCCATTCCTATATCCATTACTACATTCGGATCAAGTACGAGAACAGAAGCAAGACGGACAGACTGACCTGAGCCATAGACCTATTACACAGACCAACTAAGACTGAAGGCGTAGATAATTGCCGAGACCAAGTAGAAAGACAAGAATGCGGTGAGAGTCGCACCTAACCAAGCTGCAGAGCCAGACAAGATGGATTTGGGATCTTTAGGAGTAGCCTAAGCGTGATGAAGAAGACGACTTTTCCACAAACTACAAGGAGCGAGCATAGCCAAAAAGAGGCTGTAAGTAGGCCTAGAAGGGCCAGGAGTAGATCGTCGTAGTAGTAGGAGGGAAGGATCGGTCCCTAAGGTAAGCGCCTAAGCGAAGACATAGGCAGTGAAAAAGAATAGCCTACTGGCGGACTGGATGGGATAGGTAGTACTCCGAGGTCACATTTCCGCCTCCTGACGCTACTTCTTGGTCCAGACGAAGGAAGAAAGAACTCTCTAAGGAAAGGAGCTAGGAGCCTAGTGAGACGGCTATTCTCAAGGCTATGCAAGGAAAACTGCTCTCAGTTCAGGATCTCAATGGATTCTCCAAAGGCGCCGGCATTCTCTTACAGCATCTCAGTTCGACTAGGAGATATGGCCCCAGTCCAGTCTAGTGGGTCTTGTAGGCCTACCCCACCAAGTGAAAAGAATAGCCTACTGGAGGGAAGACAGCATATTGGACAGATAGCGGCCAGATCAGACCTCAAATAGAAGGTGTCGGGAGTAAGTCTCCAAGCCAGCCAGAGAGGCACCAGTAGAGGTAGAATAGGACTCTGAACCAGATAGAAGCTGTAGGCGATGCAAGCATGGGCTAGGCCGGAAGAAGATGCTATTTATATGATGATATGCCATGCCTCGATCACGCAAAGCCTATGTCAACGAAAGGGAAGGTAAGAGTGCCGACTGCATGTACGAATAATTATTAGATGCTATAAAGAATGATGATGACTTTATTCGCTGTCGCTCATAGGATTCGGCTCATCATGTTCTCATGAGCTTTGACATGATGAGATAACTAGGTTTTTTCTTGCCAAGAGCCTTGTACACGAGCCATCGTTGGAGAGCTCACCCGGGAAGGGAGCTTAAAGTTGCGCAGCAAAGCTACGAACATAGCAGAAGAGCGAGCTTCCTATTAATTACTATATCTTTCTTCTTTCTTACTCGAGCTCTTTCTCTTTACTAGAAGATGCTTGCCTTGCGCCAGGATCAAGAACGCGGCAGCCTTCCCTCAACAGCCCGGGAAGAAGGTCTATATAAAATATCAACTACAGTGAGCAAATAGAGTACCTGCCCTAGTAGGGTAGGGAGACAGCTCCAGCATTTCTCTTAGATGAAGGGCCCATAAGCGTAGAATAATTCTTTCCATAAGTGCTACAGGAGTCTAGTCCGGAGAAAGAGAGCGCGCTTGGAGTGGAAGAAAGCCAGGGCTAGTTAGCAACTTTAGTAGTTCAGCTCCGTCTCACTCAGGTCATGGGTACGGAAACCTTAGATTAGAAAAGGTAAAGGTAGGACGGTACTCTTAGAAAAGGCATGCCTCTACAAGCGATAGATCGAGCCAAAGTGTGTAAGATCGGATCAACCCATTGAATTACGTCTGTCACTCGGTCAATAGAAGCAATTCCTTTTATAATATAAGGTTGAAAGCTTTAAAATAGGCCAACGGGCTTTCACAGGTAGACAGATAGGTTTAACTTCAGTTGAATGTAGCGCGAAAGAAAGCCCTTGCGCTAAGGCGGGTGATCGTAGATCAGCTAGCCCGCCCATACTTTCTTGAATTCCGTTACGGCAGCTGACTATAGGTTGTTCCGTCTAGCTTGTTCTTGCATCTGGCCAATGGATATAATAAAGAGGTGGGAGTGAGAGGCCTAGTGCGTTTCCAATCAAAGCAGGCATGAGACTGACTTCAAGTAGAAGAAGGCAACCCGAATGAATCAGATCTTGGGTTCGTGAACCGGGGCTGAACCCGGCAATCAACCAGTACGTACGGATTTCATTGCGAGTGGGGATTTCTTGGTAGAAGCCGAGCGCTTGGCTTAAGGGAAAGACATAGGAGGGATCTTCTCGGAAAGAGACCTGGCCTAGCTTGTGAATTAAGTATGGGGCATAGGTAAGGCCCCACTAGACAGATAGGTGTTGAAGTAGTTGAATAGGAAAGGAAGAAGAATACTATAACCTTCAAGGAGCCAGATGCAAGAACAAGCTAGACGGAACAACCTATAGTCAGCTGCCGTAACGGAATTCAAGAAAGTATGGGCGGGCTAGCTGATCTACGATCACCCGCCTTAGCGCAAGGGCTTTCTTTCGCGCTACATTCAACTGAAGTTCGGAACGTGACCCTTGCCCAACCAAAGTAGTGCACCGGATGCTCAAACAGGGTCAAATTTCCTGATCTTAGTCGACTTGCAGCTGTCGCCTACAGTTGGAAGAGCCTGGTGTAGTACGACTGGAACTAGAAGATACTGTTTGAACAGTCCGACTTTCAGCTACATCAAGCAACTACTACTTTCAGCAGTAAGCGGGTAATCCTGTTGGACTGGACTACTTTAAGCGCGGTAAGCTACAAAGGAGGATATCGCTAGCTAGCTCGACTTACAGCAACTCCTCTTGCGCCCAAAGAGCATCCTACACATAAGACCAATAGCAAGAGATTGATCTCGACTTTACCAACAATGCCCCATCACGATAGCTATTTGTTCACTAAACAAGCAACGGTTAGAAGAAGAAGGGAGATCGATAAGTGACGAGCCCCCTTGTTAGGGTTCTCGAACGTAAGCCGCCTCTTTAAGTTTCCATCTGGCGTACGCCGCATTTTCATGCTTATATACGAAATTCCTTGTTCTAACTGTGTAATCTCTGGAGCGCACTGGAGTTTTCTACGCTGGATTGGAATGATTAAATACATTATCGTTGGAGGGCTTGTGCCGGATTGATTTCCCTTGTGCCCTAGCCTGCTGAGAACCACTATCAGCCCGTGACCATAGCCTATCGACGATAGCTATCGCGGATACAACTCCTTCGGTTTGTTCAGAAAAGGAAAAGGCCAAGGAGAAAGAAAGACCAGCATTCTGCGTTCACTTCGTTCTGTGCTGTGGTTAAGGCCGAGCGTTTCAACATGATGCCTGCAGTGGTTGATACAAGAGATTCGACCCCGAGAAGCTGCTTTGATTCCAGGGACCAAGACACTGCATGCCGAGGAAGAGACTCTGCTTGTCAACGAACCTACCGATAGTGCAAATGAATGCCCTAGAAATATAGCCGCTCTCTCTCTTCTTCCGTACTTCTCTTTGCTCCGCTCTACCTCCCGTAAGGCTCAGTGGTGAGCCAGTAAAGTGAGTCAAGATGCATGCAGGATTAGAACCATTCCCGTTTCATCTTGCTTGCTCAGATCGGTAAACCTCTCTTTTTTCAATAGATATGATGATTCCAGTCTTTCGCCTCTTCGTCTCGTTGAGCTTCCGTTCGACCCTTATTTGTTTGCCCAGAAAGAGAAAGCTCACCCAACAAGTGATTGCCCGCCTCAACGAATCCACTTATTGATGCCGGTAGTATAGGTGCAACAGAGATGACTAGCAAAAAAAAAAACGAAAGCCTTTTTCAGTTTCAGTAAGAAATGGATCCGCCTCCCCCTTTGCACTTCTTTATCCGGTATAGCAGGCTGCTTCTCCGGCTTAGCTAGCAGCATGCTCACCCACCACCTATAAAATCCTCGTTCAATGATAACTTCTATCTATTATCAATAGATGGTTTCCCGATCGGTTCTTTCTTCTGGACAAAGAAGGAAGACGCTCCTAAGGGACCCTATTCTTTGAGGTATTTTCGGTTGAGTCGAGCGGTGGGCAAAGATGAATCGTCGAGGCTATTTTTCGTGTAATTTCAAAGGCAAATATAAAGTATTCAAACAGGTGCTCGGCTGGCCGGTCAAATACTATCTATGTTGGTCGACTCGTCTGGTTCACTATCTCTCATAGCAGCAGATAGTTCTAAGTGCTTAAATTATTGTATTGGATTCTTCGGGCATTTCAGAGACAGAAAGCTGTCGAATGATGAACAAGATTTGAAACCCATTGCCGACCCTTTACTTGCCTTGATCCGCGCCCCCCACTCGACGACGGCTTGGAGATGACTCGAATGGAAAGACTGCTCCGTCCCTCACCCTACCTACTTCTAAAGATAGATAGAAAAGAATTGAATGACCGACCCTCCGAGACATAGAAAGTTTCCCAATCCCGGACCTCCTTCTTTGAGTATTTGAAGGGGAAGAGACAAAGAGAAAATGAACATGACAGAACTGTTGTGTTGCTTGCTCAAAACCTTTCTCTTTCCTTTATGAGTAGAGGGAGGAAATAAAGAGAACGAATGATTTAGTGCTCCACCAAGGTTTGTTTGGCAAGTTAGGTTGGGCAAGGGCAGTAGAAATTAGATCTATGTTGGTATCGAGATGTGGCTATTCCAACTCCATCTTAGCAAGAAAATAGTGAAGCGGGAGATAGTGAACCGTAAGAATAGAGTTTTCCAAATCTGGAATCGCGGAACATCCACTATATAATAGAATGCATTTTTTTTCTGTTTTGTTGTCTTTTCGTTATCTGTTGAATGAAAGAACTTGGTAACTCCTATGGTCATCAATTCAAGTAAGTGTAACGAATCTATCTTAAGAAGCCTGACTCCACTCCACTATCATGCAGTAGCGCTCCTGCGCGATACGGCTTTTTCTTCTGCATATGACTTTCCACTGCTTCCATTCCTGATGACTTCTCAGGACCTATCATACACATGCACCACCAGAGTCTGAATAAGAACTCTGGGGCGAGGGCCAAGGTGAAACCGGATTAACGGTGAGAAGCGGTCAAACCAGTAGCAAAGGCACCAGGACGGACGGTTGGTTGAACCGGGCGATAGCTTCGCGATCGATAGCGATACGGTGACGGTACGGAATGAGACTTAGTCGGCTGTGACGGAACTACATTGAACCTAAGTGTGCGCTAGCGCGCCCTGGAGTTGTTCAGCTCCTTCAACTGCTCTGCTGCACCTTTCAAACCAAGCTCTTGGTGCCTGCTTTAGCCCATAGAGAGCTCTCTTGAGCTTGCGTACCAAGTTAGGATTCCTAGGAGAAGAGAAGCCTGGAGTTGGAGGAGGCTGAATAGAAACTTATTCTTGCAGATCTACGTGGAGAAAGGAATTCTT